AATTTTATTTTTAAAAAACTGTATTTCAATAAAAAAAATGACCGGTTAGACATACGATTTTTAATCAAAAATTTTGTGAAAATTATGAATTTTAAAGAAAAATTTTAGGATAAATAAGTTGTAAAATTTTATTTTTTAAAAAATCGATTGGAATTTTTTTATTTGCCAATTTTGATGGCATGATGACAAAAAATTGCAAAATTGCAAAAATTGCAGCAGAAAAAATTATTTTGTGCAAAATGTGATCAAAAAATGCAAAATTTTTGCAATTTTGGGGGGGTCCAAAAAGTCGTGTTTAGAAAGTTTCCCATGAGTCTTTTTGAGGCGATTATCTTGTGCACGGGATATAAAATGTTTAATGGTATATAGAGGATTAGTATACTTATTAAACCTATAGCTTGACGTAATACTAGTATAGGTAGTATCTAAATACGTAAGAAAAGGAGGTTATATATATATATACGTACTTATTTTTATAGGCATTATATAAAGGTAGTAATTAGCGTATAAAGAGTAGAGAAAGAAGTATTTATATATTAATATATATTTATTAATAATTTTATATTCGTTAATATTATATATATATATAACTAGTTTAATTTATATATGCGGTTGATATAATATATAATTATATACTAATATAATTTATATATATATATATATATAAACAATTATTATTATATATATATAATAATTAAATTGTTTTCATTATAAACTATAATTGTATAAATTATAAATAGTTATTTTAATACTAAATAATTATTATATATTTATTACTAAATTATTATTAATGGATATATAAATATTTATATAAAAAAAAAAAAAAAACTCCTTTAATTTAAAGTTAAATTAAATATTTTAGCTACCAATAATCAAGAATTAATGCTAATTCTAAATTGTTATTTTTTAAAAAAAGCTTTTTTTAAAAAATAAATATTTTTAAAAATTAATAATTTTAAATTTTAAAAATTTGTTATTCAGGATAATATAAAAGTATGTTTGTAAAACATAAATTTAATATTAAATGGAAAATTTATTTTAACTGGAAGGATTTAAATTTTTATTTAAAAAATATTGTCCTCGTCTAGAAAAATTTGAATATTTCTTGTTTTTAAAGTTTGAATTATTAAGATGGGGGATCTTATTTTCAAAATTTAAATAATAAGAATGTGCGAGAGATAATTAGTTTATGTCTAACTAATATTTGATCGATAAAAGTGGGATTTAATTGGGGTTTTTCAGGTTAAATTTTACTTTGTTTATTTATGTAAATTTTAATTTTAAAGAATTTTGGGTACAGTTATTAATATTATATATTTAATAATTTAAGATATAGCAATAGAATAGAGTACTGACACAATTTGTGCCAGCAGTCGCGGTTATACAGATAGTGCAATTTAACGTTGTCAGTGAGAAGTTAATTTGGGCATATTTATTAATTTATTTAAATTTAAAGGTGAAATTTTAATTTAATAAAAATTAATTTTAATTAAATGAGGCTCGGAGATTTTATTTTTAAACTAGGATTAGATACCCTATTATTAAAAACGTTTCTGATTTAAACTGAATTAGTAAGAGATAGGGTCTCAAAAATTAAATATTTTGGCGGTATTTTATGACCTTTCAGAGGAACCTGTCCTGTAATTGATAGCCCACGATTTTTGTTTACTTTATTATGTGTTTGTATATCGTCGTTTTTGAAAATTTTTAAAAAAATTAATTTTCAAGATTTTGAATGGGAAAATAAATCAGATCAAGGTGCAGCATTGTTAAGTAGTGATGGGTTACAATACATATATGTTTGGACTCACAATTTAAAATTGTGATGATTATGGATTTGATGGTAATTTTTTTTAAATATTAAAAATGATATAGGCTCTAGAATATGTACATATCGCCCGTCGCTTTCGTAAACTTATGAAAAAAGTCGTAACATAGTAGATTTACTGGAAAGTGAATCTGGAATGATCAGGCCAGAGCTTGAAATAAGTTTTTTATTTACACTAAAAAGATAGTTTGATGAAACTTGGTTTGATAATAATTTTTTTACTTAATTTGAATTGATTATTATAATTATAAAAATATTTTTATTTTATTAGTTTGGAAAAAATTATAGGTTGTGATAGTGAAATATTGTATTGTGAAAGAATAATATTTTATAATTGAGAAGAAGAATTTATTTTTTGTACCTTGTGTATCAGGGTTTATTTAATTTGTTTTAAAAATTTATTTATCCCGAATCGAAAAGAGCTATTATTTTATATTTATTAACGTGTTATAGTTATTGAAAATATAATAATAGAAATGAAACGTTATTCGTTTTTTGATATATCTGGTTTCTTGAGAAATAAATTTAATTTAGCTATTAAGATTTAATTGGTCAATTATTTGATTGATTTTGAATTAAAATGTAATTTAGTCGGGGATGAGCTCGATTAAAAATTTTTATTTATAAAAAAATATTACGAATATATAGGGATAGAAATTTCCATTTTTTATAATTTGTTATAATTATCTTGTGATTTTATATAATTTTTATTTATAATAAATAATTTATTGAGATATTAATTTTAATTTTGATTATTAAAAAATAATGATTGAATTAGTATATTTTTATGTAATTTTAAATTTTAGAAGGGGAAGAAATATAAAAGGAATTCGGCAAATATGTTTTCCACCTGTTTATTAAAAACATGGCTTTTTGATTAATAATTTAAAGTCTGGCCTGCCCAATGAATTTTGAATGGCCGCGGTATTTTGACCGTGCTAAGGTAGCATAATCATTAGTTTCTTAATTAGAAACTGGAATGAAAGGTTTAATGAGAAAATAACTGTCTCTTATATTTTAATAAAATTTTATTTTTGAGTTAAAAAGCTCAAATTTAATTGAAAGACGAGAAGACCCTATAGAGTTTTATAAAAAATTTTTTATATTATTTTTGTGAATTATATTAATTAATAAAATTATTTATTTAATTGGGGTGATTATAAAATTTAATTAACTTTTGTTTATTTTAAACATTAATTTATGATTGATTGATCCAATAATTTTGATTATAAGAATAAATTACCTTAGGGATAACAGCGTAATCTTTTTTTAGAGTCCTAATCGATAAAAGGGATTGCGACCTCGATGTTGGATTAAAATTTACTTAGGGTGCAGAAGTTCTAAGGTTGAGTCTGTTCGACTTTTAAAATTTTACATGATCTGAGTTTAAACCGGCGTGAGCCAGGTTGGTTTCTATCTTCAAAAATTCAAGAGTTTTTAGTACGAAAGGACCAGGACTTTAATTAATAATTTGAGAGTTGAATAATAGTGTTATTTTGGCAGAATAGTGCAATTGATTTAGAATCTTTAAATGTAATAATATTACAAATAATACTTGTTTTATGTTGATTTTTTAATATTTTTTGTAACTAATTTGATTTTGTTAATTGGGGTACTTATTTCTGTCGCCTTTCTAACATTATTCGAGCGTAAAATCTTAGGTTATATTCAAATCCGAAAGGGGCCCAATAAAGTCGGGTTTATTGGATTAATTCAACCGTTTAGAGATGCAATTAAATTGTTTACTAAAGAGCAAAGAAATCCCTATATATCTAATTTTAGATCTTTTTATTTTTCTCCTGTTTTTAGCTTATTATTAGCCTTATTATTGTGAATTAGAATGCCTTTTTTTACTTATATAGTAAGATTTAATTTATCTTTTATATTTATATTAAGGGTAAGGAGATTAGGCGTATATTGTATTATGTTGGCAGGGTGATCTTCTAATTCAAATTATTCTCTTTTGGGTTGTTTACGGGCGGTGGCTCAAACTATTTCGTATGAAGTAAGATTAATTATTATTTTATTGAGTGTTTTGTTTATGATATTGAGGTATAGTCTTGGGGATTTATATAAATATCAAGAATATACTTGATTTATGATGATTATACTTCCATTATGTTTAATGTGACTGGTTTCTTGTTTAGCAGAGACTAATCGAACTCCTTTTGATTTTGCTGAGGGAGAATCAGAATTGGTTTCTGGATTTAATGTAGAATATAGAAGAGGGGGGTTTGCTATAATTTTTCTAGCAGAATACAGAAGAATTATTTTTATAAGAATAATTAGAAGACTATTATTTTTTGGGGGGGATTTTTATTCTTATTTCTTTTTTCTTAAGGTGGGGGGATTAGCTTTTTTTTGAGTCTGAGTCCGAGGGACTTTACCTCGGTATCGATATGATAAATTAATATATTTAGCTTGAAAAAGCTATTTACCTGTTTCTTTATTTTTAATATTGACGTATATAGGGTTGAAATTTTTTTCATTGGCCCTATATATTTAGTTAATAAAATTAAGTACCAAAGTCAATAGAAAATTTAATTTCTATCTTATGCTTTCAAAACATATGCTTGATCAAGCTCATTGACTTAATTGAAAATAAGATTATCTCATATTTTGGCTACAAGGGGGTTGATAATATAATAAAGAAAGTAAATAATTGTGAGCACTTGACCGATTAGAATATAAGGATCTTCTACAGGCCGGGCACCAATTCATGTTAGTAAAATTACTACGGCGAATAAAAATCAAAATAAAATTTTATTAATGGGATAAAATTGATTTCTTTTAAAAAATTTATTATTTGAAAAAGGTAAAATATACAGAATGGCAATTGATATAACTAAGGCAATAACACCCCCTAATTTATTAGGAATTGAACGAAGAATGGCGTAGGCAAATAAAAAATATCATTCTGGTTGAATGTGAACAGGAGTAACTAAGGGGTTGGCAGGAGTAAAATTGTCTGGATCACCTAATATGTAGGGATTAGACAGATTAAGAATAATTAATCCCATTGTTGTAATTATAATTCCTAAAATGTCTTTAAAAAAAAAATAAGGATGAAATGGAATTTTATCAATGTTAAAAGTTGTTCCTAAAGGATTACTTGAACCCGTTTGGTGTAAAAATAACAAATGTACTATAATTAAAGCGGCTACGACAAATGGCAATAAAAAATGAAAGGCGAAAAATCGGGTCAATGTGGCGTTGTCTACAGCAAATCCCCCTCAAATTCATTGAACAATCGTGGTTCCTAAATATGGAATTGCTGAAACTAAATTAGTAATAACTGTGGCCCCTCAAAATGATATTTGTCCTCAGGGTAAAACATACCCTAAAAAGGCTGTTGCTATAATTAGAAAAAAAATAGTTACTCCTCTCATTCATGTTTCTATAAAATTATAAGAACTGTAATAGATTCCTCGTCCAATATGGAGGTATAAACAAATAAAAAATAATGAAGCTCCATTGGCATGTAAAGTTCGAATTAATCAACCATTATTAACATCCCGACAAATATGGGAAATTCTATTGAATGCTATTTCAATGTTTGGGCAATAATGTATTGCTAAAAAAATTCCGGTGACAATTTGAATAATAAGGCATATTCCTAAAAGAGAACCAAAATTTCACATATATGAAATGTTTGATGGAGAGGGGAGATCAACTAGGGAATTATTTATAATTTTAATTAGGGGGGATAATTTTCGTAAAGGTGTTTTCATTAAAAATTTTGTCGAAGAGCACTTTTTATTGTTTCTGTAATTTTTACGATTGCAATCAATGTAATTAAAAGATAAATAACTATTAAAAGATAGATTATTCTGTGTGGAAAATTAATATATTTGTTTATAAAAAAATCTAAATTTTTATTATAATTAAAGGGCTTAAGTTCTATAATTTCTATTAATCTATATGGAATAAGGGGGTCAGTAATTAATAATATGGCTGCTAATAAAAATCCTCTGAGAATAAAAGCAATTTTATATGAAAATTTAAATTTTTCATTAGAAGCAATTCTTGTTATATAAATAAATAATACTAATATTCCTCCAATTATAATTAGAAAGACAATATAAGAAAATCAAAAATTTATATTTATAATTCCGGAAATAAGGGCAATTAAAATGGTTTGAATTAGGAGAGTAAAACCTAAAGTTAAAGGGTGTTTTATTAAACAAAATATAATTGAAAATATAATTAGTATAATAAATAAAATTTTGATTTCAGAGAATAGTTTATTAAAATATTAATTTTGGAGATTAATGATAAGATTAGTCTTTTCTCTGATACTTTAAGAGGTGCCTCATTTTTGGTTTACAAGACCAATATTTTTATTAAATTATTAAAGTTTAATGTTAATTAGGTTACTTGTTTTTATACTAATGTTTTTAAGGGGTTTAATTTCTTTTTCTTTATTGCGTAGGCATTTACTTAGAATATTGTTAAGTTTAGAGTTTTTGGCACTAAGTCTTTATTTTGGAATTTTTACTTATTTAAGATTAATTGGGTATGAATATTTTTTTGGGTTAATTTATTTGACTATAAGAGTATGTGAAGCTTCTCTTGGTTTAGCAATTTTGGTTATAATGGTGCGAAGATACGGTAATGATTATGTGTTAAGATTAAACTCTTTATGATAATATATTTATTATGTATTATTTTTATGATCCCTCTTTGTGCTAATTTCTGATTGTTTGGATTGAGAATGTTCAGGGTATCCTTAATTTTTATGTTTTTTTTAAATGTAAATTGATACTTTTCTTATTTATCTTATTTTATAGGGATAGACTTACTTTCATATTTACTTATTTTACTATCTTTATGAATTTGTTCATTAATAATTTTAGCTAGTCAGAAATTATATAAAATAAAAAATTATTATTCGTTATTTAATTTTGTCATATTAATTTTATTAATTAGATTATATTTAACTTTTTCTTCAACTGATTTATTTATTTTTTATTTATTTTTTGAAGTAAGACTTATTCCAACTTTATTACTTATTATAGGATGGGGGTATCAACCTGAACGATTGGAGGCTGGGCTTTATTTATTATTTTATACTATGATTTTTTCTTTACCTATAATGGTAGTAATTTTTTATATTTATCATAATTCAGGAAGGTTGGGGCACTTGATTATAAATTTTCAATTTAATGAAATTTTATCTTTTTTTTGTTTGAATATAGTGTTTTTTGTAAAAATTCCTATGTTTTTCATTCATTTATGATTGCCTAAGGCTCACGTTGAAGCGCCTGTTTCTGGATCAATAATTTTGGCGGGGGTTATGCTTAAATTAGGGGGGTATGGTTTATTACGATTCATAAAATTTTTTATAAAGATTGGGAGATCAGTAAGTTTATATATTATTATAATTAGGTTAGTAGGGGGTTTTATAATTTCTTTAGTTTGTTTGCGACAAAGGGATATTAAAGCATTAATTGCTTATTCTTCAGTAGCTCATATAGGACTAGCATTAGCAGGAATTATAACTTTTACTTCTTGGGGATTTTTCGGAGCATTAGTTTTAATATTAGCTCACGGGCTATGCTCTTCTGGTCTTTTCTGCTTGGCTAATATTTCTTATGAACGAACAAGAAGCCGAAGGATTTATTTTAATAAGGGTATAATTAATATACTTCCTAGTCTTTCATTTTGATGATTTATATTATTATCTTCAAATATGGCGGCTCCCCCTTCTTTAAATTTATTAGGTGAAATTTCTCTTATAAATAGGCTTGTTGCCTATAGATCATTAACAATATTATTTTTAATTCTTGTATCTTTTTTTAGAGCCGCGTATTCTCTTTATTTATATTCATTTACTCAACATGGAATTTTAAGAACGGGTTTATTTTCTCTTGAAAGGGGTTGTATCCGGGAATATTTATTATTATTATTACACTGATTGCCTCTTAATTTAATGGTTTTAAAGGGGGATTGTTTATTTAATTTTTATTTAAGTAGTTTAATGAAAATTTGAATTTGTGGCATTCAAGATGTATAATGTACCTTAAATTATTAATATTTGTATATTTTATTTTGGAATTTTTATGATTTTATCTTTAAGCTTTTTTTTTAATTCTTTAATATTTTTATCTTACGATTACTCAATTATTTTAGAATTTAATTTACTGACTTGAAATTCATCTTGTGTAGAAATAACTATTTTATTAGATTGAATGTCTTTAATATTTATGAGATTTGTTTGTTTTATTTCTGGTGCTGTTATTTTTTATAGCGAGGAATATATATTTGGTGATTTAAATTTAAATCGATTTATTTTATTGGTAGTTATGTTTGTTTTGTCAATGATTCTATTAATTATTAGGCCAAATTTAATTAGAATTTTATTAGGGTGAGATGGATTAGGATTAGTTTCTTATTGTCTGGTAATTTATTATCAAAATGTTAAATCGTTTAATGCTGGGATACTGACTGCTTTAACAAATCGAATTGGAGATGTAGCTTTATTAATGGCGATTGCCTGAATATTTAACTTTGGAAGATGATCTTTTTTTTATTATCTTGAGGCATGTTCAAATGATTATGCTATAATAATAATTAGCTGATTAGTCATATTGGCAGCTTTAACAAAAAGAGCTCAAATTCCTTTTAGATCTTGACTTCCTGCTGCTATGGCAGCGCCGACTCCTGTGTCTTCTTTAGTTCATTCTTCTACTTTAGTAACTGCTGGAGTGTATTTATTAATTCGTTTTAATTTTTGTTTTTCAAATACTATTTTATTGATTTTGTTGTTTTTATCTAGAATAACTATATTTATATCTGGGCTTGGTGCTAATTTTGAGTATGATTTGAAAAAAATTATTGCTTTATCAACTCTTAGTCAATTAGGGCTAATAATGAGAACTTTATCCTTGGGCGGGCATCAACTTGCTTTTTTTCATTTACTTACTCATGCTTTATTTAAGGCTTTATTATTTATATGTGCTGGAAGAATTATTCATAGTTCGAGGGATGCCCAAGATATTCGATATTTTGGAGGGTTAATTAATCAATCGCCTTATACTATTACTTTATTTAATGTTTGTAATTTTAGGTTATGTGGGCTACCTTTTTTATCTGGATTTTATTCTAAAGATTTGATTGTAGAATTTATATCAATAGGAGTTTTAAATTTGTATATTTATATTATTTTTTATTTATCAATTGGCTTAACGGTGAGGTATAGAATTCGCCTATGCTATTATTCTTTGATTGGAAATTATAATTTTATAAGATTAAATTCTTTATCCGAGGAAAGATTTATTATATTTAAGGGAATAGGAGGTTTAATTTTTTTTGTTGTTTTTTCAGGAAGTATATTAATGTGGTTACTTTTTAAGACACCTTATTTTATTCTTTTGCCTTTAACCATAAAAATAATAACTTTAATTATAATTGTTATGGGGGGATGATTGGGGTATGAAGCGGCCAAAACTTCTTTAAATTATAGTTTAGGGGGGCGTATAAAATTTTCTGTCATTTATTTTCTAGGAAGTATATGAAATATGCCAATTATTTCTACATTGGGGGTATCGTTATTTCCTTTATATAGAGGTAAAATATATTATTTTATCTCTGATCAAGGATGAACAGAATTTTATGGCCCCAGGTCTATTGTAATAATTTTAAAAAAAATTTCACTATTTCTACAAGATTTATCTACGAATCAATTAAAGATTTACTTTCTTTTAATTGTTATATGAATTTTTTTTATTCTTTTAATTTACTTAAATAGCTTATAAAGAGCGTAGCACTGAAGATGCTAAGGAAATGTGATATTTTTAAGTATTTACAGAGTAAAACTCATTTTTATAGTGAAAATATAAGGTTTTTATAAACTATGTAAAAAGAAATGTAAACGAAATTTCGTCGCTTAAGTAAAAAGTTAGAAGCTTTTTCTTGAATACCCCATTTCTTTAATTGGAATGTAATTCATTCATTAGTGTCATTAACAGTGACACACCTCTCCCTTGGTTTCAATTAACTGAGTAAGTCATTAATAGGGGCGCATCTCTCCCTCATTTATTATATTTAAATTAAAAAAAATTTAATTTTAGAATTAATAATGGGTGTAGATAAGGTAAATTGCTTAGGCAATACTTTTTAAATGCAAGTTAAATGTTATTATTAACTATTACCCTAAATAAGGGCCAGTGAAATGACCAATTTTTTAGGTCGAAACTAAACGCAAATTTTGCTTCTTATTTAATTTTTTCAATTAAGAGCTCCTTGATTTCATTCATGAATTAATCCTAGGATTAAAATTATGACAAAGAAAGTTCTTACTAATGAAAATGAAATAGTATTTCTGGACGCTATTCTTTTAATTATTGGAATTAGTAGTGCGATTTCTACATCAAAAATGACAAAAACAACTGCAATTAAAAAAAATTGAATGGAAAATGGTAATCGCGCTGAAGTTTTTGCGTCAAATCCGCATTCAAAGGGGGAACTTTTTTCCCGGTCTATAATAGCTTTTTTTGTAACTAAATTGAGAATTAAAACTAAAAGGATTATAATTAATAAAATTAAGCTAACTCTTCTTATAATGGTAAAAATTATTTACACTAAAAATTTTAGATTTTTTGATTGGAAGTCAAATATAATATTTATATTATGTAAATATCTACCTCATCAATAAATAGAAATGTAAAGGAACAATCAAACTACATCAACAAAATGTCAATATCAGGCTGCGGCTTCGAATCCAAAGTGATGAATTCTGGAAAAATGATTTAAATAAAGACGTAATAGGCAAACTCCTAAAAATGTGGTTCCAATAATTACATGAAGACCATGGAAGCCGGTTGCTATAAAAAAGGTTGAACCATAAACTGAATCTGAAATGGTAAAAGGGGCTTCAATATATTCAAATCCTTGAAGTGCTGTAAAATAAATACCTAATAGAACTGTTAATATTAATCCTTGTATAGCTTTGGAAAAATTATTTTCTATTAATCTATGATGGGCTCATGTGACTGTTAGTCCTGATGTTAAAAGAATTATTGTATTGAGAAGTGGGATTTCTAATGGATTGAATGTTATAATTCCTTTAGGGGGTCATAATAATCCTAATTCAATAGAAGGAGATAAAGAGTTATGAAAAAATCTTCAAAAAAATGAGATAAAAAAAAATACTTCTGATACAATAAATAGAATTATTCCTCAACGTAGCCCTAAAGCTACTTTTATAGTGTGATGTCCTTGAAATGTGCCTTCTCGTGAAACATCTCGTCATCATTGAGTGGTTACTAAAATGTTAATTGCTAGACCAATAAATAAAAGTGAGTTATCTCATTGATGAAATCATTTAATTATTCCAATTATTATAGTTATAGTCCCGAAAGCTCCTAAAATTGGCCATGGGCTAAAATCTACTAAGTGAAATGGGTGATTTTTATGTGCTGACATTAATTTACTTCTCTAGAGTAAAGGGTTGTTAAAACTGCAAAAACATATGATTGAATTACTGAAACTGCCGATTCTAAAACTAAAAGAAGAATTTGTGTAATAATTAGAAAATTAATTATAATAATTGACAGAGATCTGCCTGTGTTACCTAAAAGAGTTATAAGAAGATGACCTGCAATTATATTTGCGGATAGTCGAATTGCTAGTGTACCAGGGCGAATAATGTTTCTAATTGTTTCAATACAAACTATAAATGGTATTAGAACTGAGGGGGTTCCTTGAGGAACTAAATGGGCTAGTATATGAATCGTATTATTAATTCAACCATAAATTATGAATCTTATTCATAGAGGTAGGGCTAGTGTTAGGGTCAATACTATATGCCTAGTTGATGTAAAAATGTATGGAAATAAGCCTATAAAATTATTAAATAAAATAATTGAAAATAAAGAAATTAAAATTAAGGTTCTTCCTTGAGATTTTTTATTGTTAATTAATACTTTAAATTCTTTATGCAGAGTTGAGGTGATTTTAATTCATAATAACGATAGTCGTGAAGGGATTAATCAAAATATAGATGGAATAATTATTAGGCCGATAATTGAACTGATTCAATTTAAATTTGTACTTAAGTTAGTAGAAGGATCAAATGATGAAAATAAATTTGTTATCATGATCAATTGTTAATATTTGATTTTATTTTAATTCTTGATTTTTTAGGTTGGTATAGAACAAAGAAATAATTTAATGTTCTAAAAATAATTAATGAAATTACGAAAGTAATAAATAAGGAAAGTCAGTTGATCGGTGCTATTTGAGGCATTAAAAATTATTATTAACTAATAATTTTAGCTTGACAAGCTAATGTTATATTTTAACTAAATTTTTCATTAGAAGTAGACGTTAATTACTATTTAATGATTTAAAATTCCATTGCTTACTTTCAGCCATCTAATGATTTAGATACTAGAATTAACTCAATTAATAAATTTTTTCGGGCTAATTCTTTCAAGAACAATTGGTATAAATCTATGATTGGCGCCACAAATTTCAGAACATTGACCATAAAATAACCCGGGTCGTCTAATGAGAAATCTGGCTTGATTTAATCGTCCGGGAGTGGCATCAACTTTAACTCCTAATCTGGGAATAGTTCAAGAATGAATAACATCTGCTGCAGTAATTATAATTCGTACTTGAGTGTTGAATGGGATAGGAATTCGATTATCTACATCTAAGAGACGAAAATTAAAATTTTTTATTTCATTAATGGGAATTATATAAGAATCAAATTCAATATTTTTGAAATCTGAGTATTCATAGGATCAATATCATTGATGACCAATAGTTTTCAGAGTAATAGAGGGGTTATTAATTTCATCTAGCATATAGATTAATTTGAGTGATGGAATGGCAATAAAAATTAGGGTGACTGCTGGGAGAATGGTTCAAATAATTTCAATTAATTGACCTTCTAAAAGATATCGATGGGTAAATTTATTGAAAAAAAGATTTAATATTAATTGTCCAACTAAAACTGTAATGATAACTAAAATTATAAGTGCGTGGTCGTGAAAAAATGAAAGCTGTTCTATAAGAGGAGAGGCCCTATCTTGAAGAAGGAGGGTTTTTCATGTAGCCATTTCTAAAAAAAACTTAAGCTTTATATTTGAATCTTAAATCCAATGCACTATTCTGCCATATTAGATTAGGCAGTGATTGCAGGCAATTCTGAATATCTATGTTCAGCCGGAGGTTGGCTTTGAAGTCATTCAATTGATGATGCGAGATTTAATCTTGTAATTACTTTGCGTTGAGAAGAAAAAGCTTCTCATATAATATAGAGAAATATAATGATTCTAACTAATGAAATTAATGATCCAATAGATGAAATTTGATTTCATTTTAAGAATGAATCTGGATAATCAGAATATCGACGGGGCATACCCCTTAATCCTAAGAAATGTTGAGGGAAAAATGTCAAGTTTACTCCGATGAATATAATAAAAAATTGAGTTTTAGTTAAAGTTTTATTTAAAGATAAACCTGTAAAAAGAGGAAATCATTGAATAAATCCTGCTATAATAGCAAACACGGCACCCATAGATAGAACATAATGAAAATGGGCTACTACATAATATGTATCATGAAGAACAATATCAATTGATGAATTAGCTAAAACTACTCCTGTTAAACCACCAATAGTAAATAAAAATACAAATCCTAAAGCCCATAGAGTTGAAGGTGAATAAATAAGTTTAGTTCCATGAAGAGTGGCGAGCCATCTAAAGACTTTAATTCCTGTGGGTACAGCAATAATTATTGTTGCTGATGTAAAATATGCTCGAGTGTCTACATCCATCCCTACTGTAAATATATGATGAGCCCATACAACGAAGCCTAATAATCCAATTGCTATTATAGCATAAATTATACCTAATGTGCCAAATGATTCTTTTTTTCCTCTTTCCTGACTAATAATATGAGAAATTATTCCGAACCCTGGAAGAATTAAAATGTATACTTCGGGATGACCAAAGAATCAAAATAAGTGTTGATAGAGAATAGGATCTCCCCCACCTGCTGGGTCAAAGAAAGAAGTATTTAAGTTTCGATCTGTTAATAGTATAGTAATAGCACCTGCTAGGACAGGTAATGATAGCAAAAGTAAAATTGCTGTAATTATAACTGCTCAAACAAATAAAGGGGTACGATCTAATAATATTCCTTGGGGACGTATATTAATTACAGTAGAAATAAAATTAATTGCTCCTATAATAGATGAAGCACCGGCTAAATGAAGCCTAAAAATTGCTAAATCTACAGAGGCTCCACCATGAGCAAGATTGGCGGATAATGGGGGATAAACAGTTCATCCTGTTCCTGCCCCGTTTTCTACAATTCTTCTTATTAATAATAAAGTAAGAGAAGGGGGAAGTAATCAGAATCTTATATTATTTATTCGGGGGAATGCTATATCAGGAGCCCCTAATATTAAAGGTACTAATCAATTCCCGAAGCCTCCAATTATAATAGGTATAACTATGAAAAAAATTATAATAAATGCATGAGCAGTTACGATTGTATTATAAATTTGATCATTACCAATAAGAGATCCTGGGTTGCCCAATTCTACTCGAATTAACAATCTAAGCGAAGTTCCTACTATTCCTGATCATGCTCCAAAAATAAAATATAAGGTACCAATATCTTTATGATTGGTAGAAAATAATCACTTATTCGGTAAAATGACCGAGATCTAGGTATTAAATTGTAAATTTAACCACGAAGTAATATCTTCTTTTACCATTAAGCCTTGTATTCAACAATGATTTTGAATTGCAAATTCAAAGGTGAAGCTATTAGCTTTTAAGGCTTAGATATTATCTCTATTTTTAGCTTTGAAGGCTAATAGTTTACTCTTTAACTTAAATCCTTAAAAAAGATTTATTATGGAGCAGGCCAATAGAAGGCCAAATAGAGATCATATATTGGTAACCAATCAAATAAATTTAATTTTAGAATTAAATTTAATAGATTTTTGCCTTTTTAATAGAATAGATGGGAATCTAATTCGTAGATAGTAAAATATTGCGACTAAGGTTATAATGGTTAAGAAAATTGCTAAAAAAAAATTTTCTGTATATAATAAATATTGAATTGTTAATCATTTAGGGAGAAATCCTAAAAAGGGGGGCAATCCTCCCAGAGAAAAAAAATTTATATTAAAGAAAATATTAGCAATTTTATTATTTATTATAATTCTCGTAATTTGATTTACTTGATTTAGATTATAAAAATTTAGAAATAGGAGGATGTTAATAGTAATAATTGAATAAATTGAAAAGTAAAGGATTCATAGAGATTTCATTCTCATTAAAGTTCTAATTATTCAACTAATATGATTAATTGAGGAGTAAGCTATAATTTTTCGCAGATTGATTTGATTTATTCCTATAATTGTACCGATTAGAGCGGAAAAGATAATAATAGAATTGATAAAAAATCTGTTTTTAAAAATGTTTATTAAAATAATTATAGGGGCAATTTTTTGCCATGTTAATATGAGTAAACAATTTAATCAGGATAAACCTGATAGAACCTCGGGGAATCAGGCATGAAAAGGAGCTGCTCCTATCTTGATGAATAGGGCAGTTTGAGTAACTATTCATAGGGGGGAAATGATGGGGGAAATCATTCTGTCTATGAAAATTATCATTAAAATAGATATTAATAGAATATTAGAGGCTATTGTTTGGGTAATAAAATATTTAATAGCCGCTTCAGTTGAATTAGTATTATTACTTCTTTTCAAGAGGGGGATAATTGAAAGAAGGTTAATTTCTAATCCAATTCATATTCCTATTCAGGAGTGGGATGAAATGGTAATAATTGATCCAGTTATTATAGTTAAAAAAAATATTATTTTAAAGGATTTTATAATTAAAAAGAGGGGGATTAGCACCCCCATGGACGAGGTATGAACCCGATAGCTTGATTAGCTTATCTTTTTACATTTAAGTATAAGTTGTACTGAAGTTTTTGATACTTTAAGAAACGGTTAAATTCCGTTAAATGTAATAATTATAGGAGTGCGAGTTGCACATATTTAATTCTATCAAAATTATCCTTTTCTCAGGCATCCTACA